TTTATTCATTTTACCATTTAATAACTCATAATCAGATTTCGGTAACTAAAAATTTCTATTTGCAACTCGACAATTTAAAACATACTTTTCAAGTATTTAAGTATTATTTAATGGATGAAAACGGGAGAATTTCGAATTCCGATCCGTGCAGTAACATCAGTTTGAATCCATTTAACTTGAATTGGCATTTTCTCCACCATAATTATAATCATAATTATTGTGAGGAAACATCCACAATAATTAGTCTCGGGCAGTTTATTTGTGAAAATCTATGTATAGCCAAAAAAGGATCACCCCTGAAATCCGGTCAAGTTATAGTCGTTCAACTTGACTCTTTAGTAATAAGATCGGCGAAGCCTTATTTAGCTACTCCAGGAGCAACTGTTCATGGACATTATGGAGAAATCCTTTCCGAAGGAGATACATTAGTTACATTTATATATGAAAAATCTAGATCTGGTGATATAACGCAAGGTCTTCCAAAAGTGGAACAGGTCTTAGAGGTGCGTTCGATTGATTCAATATCGATGAACCTAGAAAAGAGAGTTGAGGGTTGGAATGAGTGTATAACAAGAATTCTTGGAATTCCTTGGGGATTCTTGATTGGCGCTGAGCTAACTATAGCGCAAAGTCGTATCTCTTTGGTTAATAAGATCCAAAAGGTTTATAGATCCCAGGGGGTACAGATCCATAATAGGCATATTGAAATCATTGTACGTCAAATAACATCAAAAGTGTTGGTTTCAGAAGATGGAATGTCTAATGTTTTTTCACCCGGAGAACTAATTGGATTGCTGCGAGCTGAACGAACGGGGCGTGCTTTGGAAGAAGCTATTTGTTACCGAGCCATATTATTAGGAATAACGAAAGCATCTCTAAATACTCAAAGTTTCATATCCGAAGCAAGTTTTCAAGAAACTGCTCGAGTTTTAGCAAAAGCTGCCCTCCGGGGTCGTATCGATTGGTTGAAAGGTTTGAAAGAGAACGTTGTTCTAGGAGGGATGATACCCGTTGGTACCGGATTCAAAGGATTCGTGCACCGTTCAAGGCAACATAACAACATTTCTTTGGAAACCAAAAAGAAGAGTTTATTCGAGGGGGAAATGAGAGATATTTTGGTCCACCACAGAGAATTATTTGATTTTTGCATTTCAAAAAATTTACATGATACATCAGAACAATCTTTTTTCGGATTTAATGATTCCTAAAAGCGAATTAGCCCTTTGACGGTCATTTGCTTTGGCAATAGTAATAAAGATAATAGCGAATGGAAAGAAACGAACGGTTTGGATCTGTATCAACGGCCAATTTTCGTTAGAAGAGAAGGTTCCATGGGAACAATTATTTTTTTATATTTTCAGGGTACTTCATCTCTTTTTTTTCTTTATTTAGAAAAAAAAAAAGAGAAGAAAAGAAGTGTGGGGAAAAATGACAAGAAGATATTGGAACATCCATTTGGAAGAGATGATGGAAGCAGGAGTTCATTTTGGTCATGGTACTAGGAAATGGAATCCTAGGATGGCACCTTATATCTCTGCAAAGCGAAAAGGTATTCATATTATAAATCTTACTAGAACTGCTCGGTTTTTATCAGAAGCTTGTGATTTAGTTTTTGATGCAGCAAGTAGGGGAAAACAATTCTTAATTGTCGGTACCAAAAATAAAGCGGCTGATTCAGTGGCGCGCGCTGCAATAAAGGCTCGGTGTCATTATGTTAATAAAAAATGGCTCGGTGGTATGTTAACAAATTGGTATACTACAGAAACGAGACTTCATAAGTTCAGGGATTTGAGGACGGAACAAAAGACGGGGAGACTTAACCGTCTTCCGAAAAGGGATGCGGCTGTGTTGAAGAGACAATTATTTCACTTGCAAACATATCTGGGCGGAATTAAATATATGACGGGGTTACCCGATATTGTAATAATCGTTGATCAGCAAGAAGAATATACGGCTCTTCGAGAATGTATCACTTTGGGAATTCCAACGATTTGTTTAATCGATACAAATTGTGACCCAGATCTCGCAGATATTTCGATTCCAGCGAACGATGACGCTATAGCTTCAATCCGATTAATTCTTAACAAATTAGTATTTGCAATTTGTGAGGGTCGTTCTAGCTATATACGAAATTCTTGATTAATAATAAGATTAAGTAAATTTTGGGGGGAACTCCATAGAATCTATTTATTGAATCGGTTATTATTCTTGCCTAGCATAAAAGAGATAAAAAACCGGGGATTTTCTGTGATTAGTTGATATTCAAAATATATAATTCAAGTAGGCAAATCGAAAAAAAGATGGTTGAATCAAAATAATTCCTTTTTAACTTTTTAAGTTATATTTCTTTCAGAGGGTAATATGAATGTTCTATTATGTTCTATCAAAACACTAAAAGGTTTATACGACATATCCGGTGTGGAAGTAGGCCAACATTTCTATTGGCAAATAGGAAGTTTCCAAGTCCATGCCCAAGTACTTATTACTTCTTGGGTCGTAATTGCTATTTTATTAGGTTCAGCCATTATAGCTGTTCGTAATCCACAAACCATTCCTACTGACGGTCAGAATTTTTTTGAATATGTCCTTGAATTCATTCGAGACGTGAGCAAAACTCAAATTGGAGAAGAATATGGTCCATGGGTTCCCTTTATTGGAACTATGTTTCTATTTATTTTTGTTTCGAATTGGTCAGGGGCTCTTTTACCCTGGAAAATCATACAGTTACCTCATGGGGAGTTAGCCGCACCTACAAATGATATAAACACTACCGTTGCTTTAGCTTTACTCACGTCAGTAGCATATTTCTATGCGGGCCTTACAAAAAAGGGATTGGGTTATTTCGGTAAATACATTCAACCAACCCCAATCCTTTTACCTATTAACATCTTAGAAGATTTTACAAAACCGTTATCACTGAGTTTTCGACTTTTCGGAAATATTTTAGCGGATGAATTAGTAGTTGTTGTTCTTGTTTCTTTAGTACCCTTAGTAGTTCCTATACCTGTCATGTTCCTTGGATTATTTACAAGCGGTATTCAAGCTCTTATTTTTGCAACCCTAGCTGCGGCTTATATAGGCGAATCCATGGAAGGTCATCATTGACTAGTTTTCGACACAGTCTTTTTTTTTTTAGCTTAGCCTGACGCAATGTATGCGCCGTTCAAGGTAATCCACTTAGGGAAGATAAATATACAAATAAGGTATAAATAAAGGTATAGACGATCTAGAGTAATTGTAAAAAAGGTTACGATATTGGGGAATTGTAAAAAAAAAAAGGGGGGGGGGGGAAGAGATCTAAAAGATCTTTTTCCTAAAATTCTTGTTTGACTATTTATACCCCCCAATGAATATTCTCTTTATAGTGTTTGGTTTATTCAATTCCAATATTAAATATAAATATTAGGAGTGATAATCTGAGTAATAATTTTGATTGGATTTGTTTACGACGTGCGATTAAAAAAAGGTGGTATAGAAAAGTATTTTCATTTCAGTCGATTTTATTCAATTTATCGATTGACCAAAAAAAATAGATTAGTTTGCATAGGAAGAGGGGGTCGAACTAGGTGTATATAATCTAATCGCTACAAGACAATTCTTGTCAATCTTTCGAAGAATTATTCGAGAATCCCGATGACTTTAAGATACAATATTTGGTTTACGGTATGGGGGAAAGACATGTATATGTGATATTAGACATTAACTAGGTATATATGAACTAAAGATATATCTAATTTGTCTTACTATTGTGAATTTAGATAGGGATTTCAATAGAAAATATAGAAAATAGAAGCCTTTCCATTTCGTCTGTAATTGTGAATTGAATATTGGTTGATTGTATCATTAACTATTTCTTTATTTTTGTTTTGGTGCGAGGAACTTATCATGAATCCACTGGTTTCTGCCGCTTCCGTTATTGCTGCTGGATTGGCCGTCGGGCTTGCTTCTATTGGACCTGGGGTTGGTCAAGGTACTGCTGCGGGACAGGCTGTAGAAGGGATCGCGAGACAACCAGAGGCGGAAGGAAAAATACGAGGTACTTTATTGCTTAGTCTGGCTTTCATGGAAGCTTTAACAATTTATGGGCTGGTTGTAGCATTAGCTCTTTTATTTGCGAATCCCTTTGTTTAATCCTAAAAACACAGATTTTTGTTTATTTCCGTGGATTTGCTGCTCTTGTTTTTTCGAATTCTATTAAGATTAATATTTAACTCCTACAATTTAATTACTTAGGAACAACAACCCACGGAAATCACTGGTTTGAGGATGAGGAATTAACACTCCAACTCATTTTTTCCTTTACCTTCTTAGTCCAATGGAAGAACTTTTTTTAGGAAGTATTGCAATTGTAACAAACGTGGTATTTCGCAACTTACCTGTATAAGACCTGGTACCTAATTCGAATCGAATAAGTATCAGGCTTATTGGAAATTTCCAATTGAAAAAAATCCATTAAAACCCATTTCTAAATCAATATTTTTTTTGACTCTATTTAGTATTTTCTATTTAGAAATAGGGAAATTCAGAATAAAATAATACAAAAAGAATAGAAAATAAGTAGTCTATCTATAACTATAAGAAAGCTATAACTATAAGAAAGAGGAGATCGTATGAAAAATGTAACCGATTCTTTCCTTTCCTTGGGTTATTGGCCATCCGCCGGGAGTTTCGGGTTTAATACTGATATTTTTGCAACAAATCTAATAAATCTAAGCGTAGTACTTGGTGTGTTGATTTTTTTTGGAAAGGGAGTGTTAAGTGATTTATTAGATAATCGAAAACAGAGGATCTTGAAGACTATTCGAAATTCAGAAGAACTGCGCGAGGGGGCCCTAGACCAGTTGGAAAAAGCCCGGGCCCGCTTACGGAAAGTAGAAATGGAAGCGGATCAGTTTCGAATGACTGGATACTCTGAAATAGAACGAGAAAAATGGAATTTGATTAATGCAACTTCTAAGACTTTGGAACAATTAGAAAATTACAAAAATGAAACCATTCAT